GGAACTGGCCAACCCATGGGTATACCACGAAGTTACAAAGGTTGTACCCGTGAACCAACCCCCCAAAGCGAAATAGGCACAAGGGAAGAGCAATAGACCGGACCAGCCTACAAAAACAAAACGGTCCCTCCGTAGCCAGTCATCCATACTATCAAATAAATCTTTTTCGTCTTTGGGAAATTTACCAATGGCTATAGTCATAGCGATCCTCCTATTCAACTACTTCGACCATTTCCGAGCACCTCGTAGGATTTTCGGGGCGTCGGAAGATTCGATCATTTCTCTATGATTTCTCTTGCACTGCCCCTTCCAAAGGGTTTCGAAGAAAAAAATTTGGTTATTGGCCCATAAACTCGCCTAGGGAAATCCACGAACTCCCTTTGATTATTCTTTGTTTCCAAACATATGAATTGTGAATTGTCTTCTTATGACCGATCAATCCAATTGATGAATCTTTTCAAATCACTTTTTAAGGAACAAGCGACCCTCCTCTCACTACTACCCGACCGCCAGACCTACCTCCCTCTTGTTCGATTCAATAATGTTATTCTTAGATCTTGTTAGTGAGATTGAGAAAAAGAAAGCTATTTCTAGATTTTTCGAATTTCTAGGTATACTAAACTATTCCAATCCCATATATATCAATATCAATTTCTTCATTTTTTTCTTTGAGTGTCTTCTTTGTTATTTCTCCTTTTCTTGCAGATAACGGGAAAACCCGAATGTCGATCTTCCTACGGTCAAAACAAAAAAGACATTTTCTATTGAGTCTTATCTCTTAGATAGAGAGATGGTTTGCTATTTTTTCGGTCAAAAAAATAGACAAATACAAGACCGGAAATCAAAGTCTCATTCTCACATCTATTCTCCATTAAACTCGGGTAACAAAAATCCCGGATGCATCAATATAGAAATGTTTGGTACATGAATCTACGATCTGATAACTATCCATCTAACTCTATTTAGATTTTAGATCTAGTAGAAATTCATATTCTACTGGAAGCAAAAAAAAAGATGTTGGGAATGGCTCTTATCTTGTTACTTTGAATTGAATAAAGAGTTCTCTGTATTTCTATGGGAAATCCTTATTCCCATAGAAAAAGAAAAGCTAGCAACAAAACAAGAAGGTTTAATCTGAAATATCGACAAATTCTTTCGGAGCCCAAAGAAATGAAATTCAAAAAGAAAAGAAGTGAGCTGGTCCAATTCTAATTTCATCTCTATCGAATTTGAATATCAGAATAGCGGATATAGTCATAATTAAACGGGCCAGGTCCACTTACTTTTTCTTTTGTTGATTTCAAATATTTCCAATGGATTTGATTGGTAGAGATTTTGGATGATTCAGGGGGCGGCTTAGGATTATGCAGAATAATGCAAATTTACTGAACAAACATTCCATTTTCTAACCAGAACTACTATAGCTCAGTATATGATAACGTATTCTCCAGTTAGTTCTTTTTTTTAACTCTATACTATGACTCTTTCTCAAAAGAAATTATGAAAAAAGCCAAAGCCCCTTATCGGATTTGAACCGATGACTTACGCCTTACCATGGCGTTACTCTACCGCTGAGTTAAAGGGGCTTTTTTTGTCTAATTTTCGAACGAATTACTATGTTGTAGTTGTAGCTATTTGATCTACATGAATTCTATATAGAATAGAAAGAATATAGAATAGAAAGAATAGAGAATCAAAAACTCCAAATGATTCTACAGCTTCTTTCTTATAAATCTTAAAAATGGAAATAAAAATCATTCCAATTTGAATTTGATCACAACTTATACCCTATGTTATTTTTTTTTTTAACATATAAAAGGCAATCAAAGTAATTCCGATATGGATCAGTTGCTTTTTCATATTTTTTGTTGGTTTAGATTTTTCAAAATCGGTTCCCAAAAATCCATTTTTAGGATTCTTTAAAAGAATAGCCTAAGTTGAACTTTTTGTCAAGACTTGCATACTATGCATGGATAGGAATGACGAATCTGAAAATTCTATAAAATTCTGAAAAACAGAAAGATTCCTCAGATCTAATCATTCCATTATATTTATATTGACAATTTCGAAAAAATGAGCATACTATGATGATAGTATGAGGACGGTTGGGAAAGTGGGCCCCCATCGTCTAGTGGTTTAGGACATCTCTCTTTCAAGGAGGCAGCGGGGATTCGAATTCCCCTGGGGGTAGGGTACTACGAAAGGAAGTTGATCATGGATTACCAATAAGCCGAAATTGGATTCTTCCTGGGTCGATGCCCGAGCGGTTAATGGGGACGGACTGTAAATTCGTTGGCAATATGTCTACGCTGGTTCAAATCCAGCTCGGCCCAAAAATTCGCCAATCTACCAAGCGATGGTATAACCCATTTGTGCTTCAGAAATACCCCATATGAAGATAAAACGAAGATAAAAGAGAATTTCATTTTTTGCTAGATCCCTTATTTTGCTGGGATTGTAGTTCAATTGGTTAGAGCACCGCCCTGTCAAGGCGGAAGTTGCGGGTTCGAGCCCCGCCAGTCCCGATGGGTCCAATATCCAAAAAAGCATCAATTCACTTTTTTCTTTCTATGAACTATGCTTTCTATGAAAGGGTGTCGGGGGCCTAATTTCATTCCCAAAGAAAAAGGGGTTTAGAACTTAAGTCTTTTCTTCGCTTTTCTTTTTAGGTTAGTTTAAGGTTAGTAACTAGGTGACTAATCGAAGTGAAAGGACAAAAGGAAAATCGGATGATACTTCATCCTTAATTCCTTCTACAAGGAAGGCGTAAGGTAGGTTATAGAAAAAAGAAAGAATGATAACTAGAAAGATAAAGAAAGTAATTTTGCATGGATTGGGTCAGGAATCCAAATTCTATTTGCATTCAGTATGGAGAAAATAACTTCCTATGTTATAATATTATACTATTCAAGTCTCGACGACAAATTTATTTGGTAGATTATATATTGTTATTCATGATATTATCATGATCTGATTCAAGACCATTGAGAAGTAATTCATTCATGGAATTTACAGACGAGAGGTTTATCATCTCTAAGGGATTAAATCCCGAGTTATTGTGAAGTAAAAAAACCGACGAGATTATGGAAGTCAATATTCTTGCATTTATTGCTACTGCACTATTCATTCTAGTTCCTACCGCCTTTCTACTTATCATTTACGTAAAAACTGTCAGTAAAAATGATTAATGCTATGGAATTTTCAAATTCAATAGATTCAAATGAAGAGGGTTTCCATTTTGCGTCTTAACTTAAATGAAATGAGCGGACTTTAATCGTCAATATTGTATTTGATTTGATAGTATGGTAAGAAAGAAATAGATGAATCTTTCTTTCTACCATACTATCTACCTCTCAGTGTATATCTATTTCTTAGTCTATAAGGTTTTAAATTTAGAATAAATTAAGCTTCTGTAGATCAATCTACAATTGTCTTTATATAGGTGTATATAAATTCCCTATATTTGTTTGGAATTAACATAATACCCCAATTTACTACATCTATTCCTTCCAATCCTCTTAATCCGTTTCTTTTCGAAATACAAACACGGGAATCGCTGAAATATCTCTTTCATTCAAAGAGTATGCTTCATCTCATAGATTCTTCAGTTGGAGTTGAATGGCATAAATTCAGACATTTTTTTTTGAATAGTTCAAAACGAGTTTGAAAATGATCTATGATCTATAAAACAAAAGCTACGGTTTTATTCCTCAACTCAATTAGTTGTACTTTTAGAGCCCACTTCTTCCCCACACCACAAGCGAAAGGGAAAATGTAAAGACTACCATTAAAGCAGCCCAAGCGAGACTTACTATATCCATGTGAATTATGTCCCCTATCTCTATAAATATGAAGGAATTTTTCCATTATTTCTCACTAATAATAATGGAATCAATGGCGCAGAGTCAAAACAAAAAGGGATTCTGGTCGAACAGTATTGAGAAATAAACCCCCGATGGATTCTGATTTCAGATTAAACACAAGTAAGATATAAGAGACGGAGTCACACCCCAAGGAAGTGTGAACATGCCGGAATACGAATCAAATAACAAAAAAATTCTTTCTTTTTGCCCCCTTTTCCATAAAAGTTAATTATCCAATCCAATTCCAATATGGATTGGATACCTAAGCACTTCGAGATTCTCGCGAGTCCGTTATATATAAAGTAACTTCCGACCCTTTCCAATCAAAAATGATTAATTGAATCCGATTTACTATCCGGCTCTACAATAGGATTCAAGATCGATTCTTTAGATACTCCCTTAGTTAGAAGGGAGTCGTGAAGTCTTGATAGCCCCTCTCCCAGTTGATTTGACTATTTGAATTCGAATCAAACAAAGTATCAACAGTCTGTTTCCTCCTCTTCTCGCGGGTAATCATTCTGCGGGTTCTATCAGCAGAACAGAAGAGAAGAAGAAATTTCGAAGTTTTTTGTTTGTTGATCAGGCGACACCCGGATTTGAACTGGGGAAAAAGGATTTGCAGTCCCCCGCCTTACCGCTCGGCCATGCCGCCAAAATGATACAAAATCGATGAGAAAATTTTTCCGGATTACTGAATTTTTATTGTACTTTTGCCTTCCGTTTTCCTTAATACTTTTCCTAAAGCAAACACCCCTTTTGTATTTGATCCACGCCCTCGGTTGATTATCTCATATCTGAAAATCCACGTTTGATTTTTCAATAGAAAAACGAGACAATTTAGCATTGTGAATTTTCAGTCGGCAAATTGGAACCATTAACTATTTCTCCTTACTTTGAATTCATGAATGATCCTGGGATTTGAATCCCAATTTGTGTTTTACTAACGACATAAAAATAAAAACTGAGACAGAACTGGTTAGTCTTGATTTTTTCCATCAAAAAAACCTTCTCAATTTTCATTATTATATTATAACAAAATAGATGAGTATATGTAAACCCAAAAAGAAAAATTGTTACACAGAGATATAGGATTTAGCTATGTTGTCGATAGGGAATTTTATCCTATCTCACTTGAAT